ATTCTCTAACATTTGACTCCTTACCACCGAAGGATTTCGTCGTACACTTGAAAGATAGCCCAGAAAATAGAAAGAATGATTGTATAATTGGTTTATATGGATCCTGTCCGGTTGAGACCACAAGTAAAAATGAGATTGCCAAAAACGGACAAGGTAAGATTTCCATTTCTTCATACGAAGATGAGTCCCCTTTGAAGCCAGAATAGATTTTCCTTGATATCTGACATAATGCATAAAAGGGTCCTTGAACAACCATAGGGTCTTATTAAAATCATTACGAAGCACTACTACAAGATGTTCCATTTTTCCATAAAAATGTGTTCGCTCAAGAACAGTTCCAAAGGATGTTGATCGTAAATGATCAGATTGTTTACGTAGAAAAACAAATACCGATTCCCATTCATATACATGAAAATTATATATGAACAAGAAGAATCTTCGATTCTCTTTTGAACAAAGGGAAATGGATTTCTTTGGAGCATTGAGACTATTCGAATTCTGATAGTCGTGGAGAAAGAATCGCAATAAATGCAAAGAGGGAGCATCTTGTATCCAAGAGTGAAGTATTTGAACCAAGATTTCCAGATGGACGGGGTGAGGTATTAGTATATGTGACACATGATTTAAATGTGACAATTTGTCCTCGAAAAAGGGAAAAATTGAATGGATAGATCGTAAATTAGGAGATTTTGCTATTTCTTTCTCTTCTAAAGAAAATATTAATCGCAGTGAGAATGGAATTTCCATAATAACTGCAAAACCCTCTGATACTGTTTGAGTATACAAATTTTTGTTGTGCCCAATGAATCGATTTTGGTTGGAATCATTAATCGAAATAATCAAACGATTCTGTCGATGCATTCGAGTAATTAAACGTTTCACAATTAGTGAACTGGATTTATTGTCATAACCTAAATTTTCCATAGTTTCGTAAAAAATCGAACCATTTAAAGCATAATAATGAGCAAGTGCGTAGATATACTCCTGAAATAGAAACGGATAAATGAAGCATTGTTGACGAGATCTATCTATTTCGAAATATCTTTGTAATTCCTCCATTTGAAATTCTACTTGGTCCCCTTGGACCAAAGGCACGAGGGATTTCTTGGGTTATCAAATGATACACAGTGCGATACGGTCAGAACAAGGTATTATAGTAAAAAATAGTAGATACCCTGAAAGGGGGGAGTACAGCCCAAGCAATGGATCCTCTCTTTCCATCCAATTTGTTTGTGTTCATTATAATTACAAGAGATGGTTAGAAATCCTTTATTTTTGCAACCCAATCGATCTTTTGACTTTGGAAGAAATTCTCTTTATCAGTATACCGTTTCTTCTACACACTCGTCTCCACTCCATACTCTATAATAGAGAAAGAATGGTTAATAGTTAGGATTCATGAAAAAAAAAAGGAATCGATGATCTACTCATAGGAGAATTCTTTCCCGCATTAGGCACTAATCCATTTTTAACATCTAATTAGATCGGGTAATCATTCGAATTATGAACCGAAGCTCGTTGCTTTTGGTTTCCTTAGCATTGGAGCCATTAGGGCTCTATCCATTTATTCACGCGACCCAACTGTGAATTGATTTGGTACCATTACAAAAATCAAAATAAGATTTTGTACCGCCCTGGTTAAGGATGAAATATTCCCAGAGCTCTCCATTGATACGACATGCTGTTTTTTCCATTCATTCCCCTTCAGGATCAGTCGTGGTCTTACAAACTCTACCAATGGTATGGACGAATCCGTTGCTTCATCCAAATGTGTAAAAGATCATAGCCGCACTTAAAAGCCGAATACTCTACCGTTGAGTTAGCAACCCGTGTAAATATGGTATGTAGATACGATCTAAATCAAAAAATAAAACAAAGAGATTGGATTGTTCTACCCAAGCAAAACATTGAACCAGCAACAAATCGAAAAGAAACATTTGTTGATCAATTAAAAACGTAAAAATGTTCAGATCAGATGAAAATACAACAGATTCACGGATAAATAGAGATAATTTAGAGATAATTTACGGACATTCCTTTTTTATCATTTTTTTTTTCATGAAATGAAATTCAGAAGAGACTTCTTCTGTCACAGCGAATCTGTCGAAGCCATCATTTGAGTGAAGGAAAGAAACAAACTTATGGGACGTAGAATAATAGATTCTTTTATTTATCCACGATCCAATTATAAATCGACCGATACACCGTTGTCAATATGAATTGAATGTTGAAAAACAAATTCCATAAACATAAACAAAATAAGGACTTATGTTGGATTGGCACTACTATTCACTCGATCTTTTTTTCTATTCGTTTCATGTCAGATTTTTTTGTCGTTATATGATATGGGATCGTGTGTTAGCAATAGTGAATAAATATGAATAGAGCAAGAAAAAAAGGAACGGTGGAGAAAAAATCACACAAAGCTAGATATTCCCTTTTTGTATTTCAGAAATTTCATTTCGTTTTATTAATTTGAAGTTCCTTAAATACTTCCGCTTTTTTTGAAATATCATGAACAGTTCGTGTAGGTTGAGCACCTTTCTCAAGGAAATATAGAATAGAAGGAACATTTGAATAAGTTTGTTTTTTTATCGGATCGTAAAAACCCACTTTACGAAGATCTCTTCCTTCTCTTCGGGATCGAACATCAATTGCAACGATTCGATAGATAGCCCATCGGGATAGATATAGATGAACAATACCCCCCCTAGAAACGTATAGGAGGCTTTCCCCTCGTACGGCTCGAGAAAGAATGATTCGAATTTCTGTATAGAGTGAAAAATGGATCCATAAAAATCATCAATTAATTAGGATTTGAGTCATTTTTTTATTCTTCCTTACTGAAAAAGAAATCTCATTCATACTCATAACTCAAGTTGGGTAATTCTCAAAGAGATCGAAGGTGAATCCTTATACATTTATTGAGTCGTCTCTAACCTCTTTTGGTTGTCTCGTCTAGAATCTATTCTCGTTTCTCATTATGATCTAGTTATTGAGACAATGGAAAGTGGCGTTTCCTTGTTCCGGTATCCTTTATCTTTGCTTTGAATCATTGGGTTTAGACATTACTTCGGTGATTCTTAATTGTTTCAAAATGGCAGCAACATACCTTTTGTTCTTTCTATTGAACAATTACACAAATGATTGATTCCCTTATGATACAATACACTTTTGATCGAAAAAGTTTTACCAATTCCGACAAATTGTACTTTTTTGCTTTTGGATTTGAAACTTGTTCGAATTTTTGATTTTTACATCGAAGATATCCTTACGAAGTTGGAACAACTTATTGACCGGCACTAACCCTAGATCCCTCCCTCTGATAAATGAATCAAGAATTCATGCTCGAGCTCCATCATGTACTATCCCCCCAAAAATTGGGTCCTAGTGGCATAGAACAAACTATGTCGAGTCAAGAGCATCTTCATTGATATATAAAATGGAAATGGTGGGTGCAAGAATCCACGGCAGATCTTGTCCTTCAAGTCGCACGTTGCTTTCTACCACATCGTTTCAAACGAAGTTTTACCATAACATTCCTCTACCTCTAACTTGGAACCAGTATGGAATTGATTCAATATGGAATCATGAATAGTCATTGGTTCCATCAGTGCATAGTAGAATAGTCCATACCCTTTTTCTATATGGATGAATAGACGTTTATTTCTCTGGGAAAGTCTCAGCAAGAAGTCAATTTAACCCCATATTCTGTCATATGAATAACACACATTTCTAAAAAACACTAAGAATGCGCTGCTTAAGACTTATTTATATCTACACCTTCAACATATTGTTCGGGACAATCACTCATGAACAGTCCAATTCTTCCTTGAACAACTAAGCTAAAGAAGAGTCTTGAATTAGATCATCAATACCGGAACAAAATAAAACGATTCATTAACTAAATAAGTTATTCTAATGACCCAGAAAAGTCGCATGTAACTCGATAGAATAAATTAACCAATTTCACACTTCTTCGAATATTTAAGATTTAAAAGGTAAGGAATCATAAAAAATGCTTTCAAGAATTTCCTACTTCGACAGAATAATCATTATTAGAAATAAGTTTTCCTGGAAAGAATGAGTTTGATCTCTAAATCAATCAAATCAACAAATCGCCACAATCAAAACAAGTAATTAAAAGGTTTAGTGGATATCTCATTAATGAAAGATACACAAATTTGATCATCATAAGAGAAATCCTTCTTTCTTTTCCAATTGAATCATCAACGATTTAAGGTCGTTATTCTCTCATCTAATTGAGAAAATATCAGAATCGTAGCAGTATGCTCTTTCCGTATCCATCAGATACACCGAAGAATTGTGACCGTAAGTCATCGTGTATATTTAAGAGATCACAAATCTATTTCACCGAAACCGAAATATCTGTGTTACTAACATCGAACAATAAGAATACATATGGACTGGACGCGGTTCATTTTATACGGATTTTGGTTTATTTCAGGTTCAGGAATCTTTCCTGAAATTCTATTTCCATTCCATAATGGAATGGAAATAGAATGTATGAATCTCCTCCCATCGTTTCATCGATCTCCAATTATTCATTGGAGCCCAATGAATTTAAAATAAAAGCAATTAGGTCCAAAGAAAATACATCCGTTCCATATTGAATTTTATTCTTTTTAATGTGATCCATATAACACAGATATTGAAATTGATACCTTCCTTTTCTAATTAACTCGTATTTACACAATTTTATGAGGATCATAGTCAAAACGAATCAAAAAAATATCTTCTTACGGGATGCTATCTTGTATAGGTATACAACCAAATGAGTCCAAATCAATTCGATTCGTTCTTTCTCTTTTTATTTTGTTCCACCCCAGACTTAGTAGCTTTAATTCCAGTGATGAAATGAGTACCGAGAACTCCTCCTGTTTCAAATTCAGGATCCACCTAAAATTAGTCATTTTGAATACCTCATTCACTTTAGGAATGATAGAGACCTATTTTAGGCATTTCGACTCACAATGCATCATGTGGGAATCCAAAAAGGATATGATTCTTCTCTGAATCATTAGAAATCAGAAAAAAAGATGGGATGGGACCGCGTTGTATCCAATATTACACTTTTAAACAGAGGATTGTTAAAGAAAAGAGAACATTGTTATGATAGAATCGGGGCTGGGACGGAAGGATTCGAACCTCCGAATAACGGGACCAAAACCCGCTGCCTTACCGCTTGGCCACGCCCCATTTAGATTTCCATTCGACACTAATAACACTAATATGCCTATTGGTTGTTCGTCAATTCCCGCCCCAATATATATATATTTTTTTTATTTGGAATAGGTTGTTGCTAAAATTCTACACATGTAGATGTAGAATCAAAATGAATTTATTGCTCATTATATATAAATCAATTAAGATATTGTAGAAAAGTATGATTTTTCAATTCTCAAATGAGAATTGAAAGATCTTTGATTGGGGGAGTTCAAAGCAAAAGAAGAATTTTTTTGTTTGGCTTTGGCCTATCTTCTTTCTTCATTTTTTCCCTTATATCAATAACTCAATAATAATGAAATTCTCTCCAAGAGCAAAATTTTTCTTATGCCTAAAACCTTTAGTTTGATCTGTATCTGTCTTAATTTTACCCTTCATTCGAGTAGCTTTTTCTTCGCCAAATTACCTGAGGCTTATGCTTTTTTCAATCCAATCGTAGATATTATGCCAGTCATACCTGTGCTCTTTTTTCTCTTAGCCCTTGTTTGGCAAGCTGCTGTAAGTTTTCGATGAGATCTTGAATACTGTCCTAGAAAAATTCATGATTGATTCGAGGAAAAAAAAAAAATTTCGGTAACGAAAGAAATCTTATCTTATTACAAATGAATACCTTTCTTTTCTAGAAATTTCTTGGTGTCAAAACGGGATATGCGGTACAAAAATAGAGAATCTATTCCCCTATTTCCTTTCCACAAAAAAAGATCTTGGAGATTGTGTAATGCTTACTCTCAAACTATTCGTTTACACAGTAGTGATATTCTTTGTTTCTCTCTTCATCTTCGGATTCCTATCTAATGATCCAGGACGTAATCCTGGACGTGAGGAATAAAAAAATCGGAGGTTTTTAGTTCCTGGATTTCTTAATCTTCTTAAGATTTTCTCTATTCCATACATTTAACCAAGATAAGAAGGGATCAAGATTTTTTAGAATTCGAAAGATGAGAAATCTCAAGTGATCGGAAGGGACGGAGAGAGAGGGATTCGAACCCTCGGTACGAAAAATCCGTACAACGGATTAGCAATCCGACGCTTTAGTCCACTCAGCCATCTCTCCCAATAACAAATTGATTGTTCAATTGTAACGCGCGAAGTAAAGATTGAGAAAATCAAGGTTCTTTTATTCCCCGGCCTGGCCAGTCTCTAGCCAGGCCATTCCTCGTTTTGTTCCAATGAATCATAGATCAAATGATTTTTCTGGTTTAAAAAAGAAAATACTTGTTATTATGGCAGTGACAAAGGCAATTTCCATTCCTATGACACTCCTGTCATTTCTTAGGATTCTTTATTTTTTGCTTTTTTATTTTATTGATATTGACTTACTGGAATGAAAAAACACACATTTCTTTTCTCATGAGAAAAGCTTTGTTTGAACACTTGAGTCCGCAAAAAAGACGAATACTATGATTTTTTATTTTTCACTAGATACAATTAGCCCAAATTCATAAAATTTGGCAGTTAAATGAATAGAGAAAAGAGTAACCTCGAAAAAGATAAGATGCAAACTCTCACTTTTTTGCGGGGAGGGGGGGAGAAATCGTTTCTTTACTTGAAAAAGAATTAATGGAAAAAAATGGAACTACCGATTCTTGCACAACTCATTCTTATGTTTATGTTCCGACTTCAATGGCTATTTCGAGCCGGGACTGTCAGTAATGATTCCCCATGTAAAAGATATAACTTGTTATTTAAACAAATCTTCGTCTATTTCATTAAGTTCCCCATCGGAACACGTCAGCACTTACTGCAATTTTCATGATTCTAATCCCATCTTGATTACGTCCCATTCGCTTATTCGACAAATAGTAAATTCATAGATTATAATCATATTGTAGCGGGTATAGTTTAGTGGTAAAAGTGTGATTCGTTCTATCGACAACGGAAATAGTTAAAGGGTCTTTCAGTTTGATTCATATTCCGACCGACAAACTTTATTTCTTAAAGGGGTTTAATCCTTTAACCCTCAATGCCACATTTGAGGAAGAATATAATTCTAGTGATTTGTATCCAAATTTCAATTAGAAATTGAACAACAAAATTCATTGGATTATGGAATCGCGAAGCAGAATTTTTCTTTGTATTGTAAGTTGGATCAACCCTTCCCATTCCTTGAGTATAAGGAAAGGATCCATGGATGAAGATAGAAAGGTGTATTTCTAATCGTAACTAGATCTTCCCCCTTTTTTGTAAAGGGAAAGATTGAAACCAAATAGCTAGGAAACGATGACTTTGGTTTACCAAAGCCATCGCATCGCC